CTTATCGCGCATGTTATCCCATTTTGAAATTGGTTTACTCTGCAGCAGCAAATGCTAATTACAATATGGATTCCAACGAATCCAATTTAGTTATTAGTAAAGCTCAAGTAAGCGAGGGTACTACCACAAAGAAATTAAAACCTCGAGCTCGAGGGCGTAGTTTTACGATAAAAAGACCTACTTGCCATATAACTATTGTAGTGAAAGATATATCCTTAGATGAATATCTAGAGGTAGACTTTCTAGACTCTTTCAGATGGTCAAAAAAACTTAAATCAAAAAATAAGTATACAGCTATGGCATATCATGATATGTATAGTAATGGGGGGGTATGGGACAAAAAATAAATCCACTCGGTTTCAGACTTGGTACAACCCAAAGTCATCATTCCATTTGGTTTACACAACCAAAAAATTATTCCGAAGGTCTACAAGAAGATCAAAAAATAAGAGATTTTATTAAGAATTATGTACAAAAAAATATGAAAATTTCCTCTGGCGTCGAGGGAGTTGCACGTATAGAGATTCAAAAACGAATCGATCTGATCCAGGTCATTATCTATATGGGATTCCCAAAGTTATTAATAGAAAATCGACCACGAGGAATCGAAGAATTGCAGATGAATCTACAAAAAGAATTTAATTGTGTCAACCGAAAACTTAACATTACTATCACAAGAATTGCAAAACCCTACGGAAGCCCTAATATTCTTGCAGAATTTATAGCCGGCCAATTAAAGAATAGAGTTTCTTTTCGAAAAGCAATGAAAAAGGCTATTGAATTAACTGAACAAGCAGATACAAAAGGAATTCAAGTACAAATTTCAGGGCGTATCGACGGAAAAGAAATTGCGCGTGTCGAATGGATCAGAGAGGGCAGGGTTCCCCTCCAAACCATTCGAGCTAAAATCGATTATTGTTCTTATACAGTTCGAACTATCTATGGGGTTTTAGGCATAAAAATTTGGATATTTATAGACGGGTAATAATAAACCTTTACTTGTCTTTCCCGTCGATCCAGCGATGGAACAAAAAAATAGAAATTCGTTCCCTTTTTCTGTTCAATCAAAATAAAACCAAAATGAACAATTCTAATTCTATAAGGTTGAATAAAAATTAGATCGACCCTTTGAAAATAATTGCTATGCTTAGTGTGCGACTCGTTGGTTTTTTAGGGTTAGGGTTAAAGAAAAAAAAAAGACCAGCCTCTTTGTATAAACAAATAACTATAGAACTAATAACCAACTCATCACTTCACATTATCTGGATCCAAAGAACCAGTCAAGATATGATATATCGGTCATATCACTGTAGCAACTGAAATCTTTTTTGCATAAACAAAAGAAAAATAAATCTGATTCTAAGTTGTGAAGCGAAGAAGAAAGATGTGGATAAATGGAAGGGTGAAAGAAGGGGAGAAACAAACAAAACCAGCGATATAAAATTCCATCCAATATGTAAGGTTTATGAGTCATCTCATAAAAAAGCAGTGTAATAAAGCATTAATCAATATGGATTCATAAAAAAGAAAATGAATCTGTTCATAGAACAAAAAAAAATAAGAGCTTCGAGCTAATAAAGATTAAGAAAATTGGCTTAACAAAAAATTTCATTATGAGCTCCATTGTAGAAATCAGACCTAACCATTAAGTAAGAAGCGATGGGAACGATGGAACCTGTGAATCCAAATCTATTGACAACAGACTCATTGATCGGGATGGCGAAACAAACCAGAGACTAATTCCTTCATTTATTGGGAAAAGAAAAGTCATGAGTTAACCCTACAACTGAAATAGCACCGAAAAGAGTAAATATTCGCCCGTGAAAACTTTATTTTCTTGAATTGATAATTTTTGGTCAATACAATAGGATAAAAAGCAAAACAAAAAAAAGATTCGTTATAACATAAAAAAATACGATATTTAAAAATTTAAAATAGAAATATTAATATGTTTAGTTAGCTAAAAAAACAAGATATACAAATGAATAATAGACAATTTGAAAATTTTATTATTCGCGAGGAGCTGGATGAGAAGAAACTCTCATGTCCAGTTCTGTAGTAGAGATGGAATTCAGAACCAACCATCAACTATAACCCCAAAAGAACCAGATTTCGTAAACAACATAGAGGAAGAATGAAGGGAATATCTTATCGAGGTAATCATATTTCTTTCGGTAAATATGCTCTTCAGGCACTTGAACCTGCTTGGATCACATCTAGACAAATAGAAGCAGGTCGACGAGCAATGACACGAAATGCACGCCGCGGTGGAAAAATATGGGTACGTATATTTCCAGACAAACCGGTTACAGTAAGACCCGCAGAAACACGTATGGGTTCGGGGAAAGGATCCCCTGAATATTGGGTAGCTGTTGTTAAACCAGGTCGAATACTTTATGAAATGGGTGGAGTAACAGAAAATATAGCCAGAAGGGCGATTTCAATAGCATCGTCCAAAATGCCTATACGAACTCAATTTATTATTTCGGGATAAAAAGAATCAAAAGAAAAAGGTCTTGGGGATAAAAAAACAACCACGGGTGCCGGTTTCTTTCTTTGGACAAACAATATTTCTTTTTTTTTCTTCACTCTTTGCTTTGCATTGAAAGAATATATTCTAAAAAACTGATATGATTCAACCTCAGACTCTTTTGAATGTAGCGGATAACAGCGGGGCTCGAGAATTGATGTGTATTCGAATCATAGGAGCTAGCAATCGTCGATATGCTCATATCGGTGACGTTATTGTTGCTGTGATCAAAGAAGCAGTGCCAAATATGCCCCTAGCAAGATCAGAGGTGGTCAGAGCTGTAATTGTACGTACTTGTAAAGAACTCAAACGTGATAACGGTATGATAATACGATATGATGACAATGCTGCGGTTGTCATTGACCAAGAAGGAAACCCCAAAGGAACTCGAGTTTTTGGTGCAATTGCCCGGGAATTGAGACAGTTAAATTTTACTAAAATAGTTTCATTAGCTCCGGAGGTATTGTAAGGTCTTTTAAAATAAGATAAGACCATCATATGGTTATGTTATAGTAAGGTATTTGAAAGAAAGAGATTAAGAATTTATAGTAGATTGTGTCTCATGCATATGCCTTTAATTTAAATTCATAAACAAATAAGTAAAAAACAAGAAAAACATGTTGATTATATCAAAATTGGGGAGCACCAAGAATTTTAATTCACCATGGGTAGGGATACTATTGCTGACATAATAACCTCTATACGAAACGCTGATATGGATAGAAAAAGGGTGGTTCGAATAGCATCTACTAATATCACTGAAAATATTGTTAAAATACTTTTACGAGAAGGTTTTATCGAAAACGTGAGAAAACATCAAGAAACCAAAAAATCTTTTTTGGTTTTAACCCTACGGCATAGAAGGAATAGGAAAAGGCCTTATAGAAATTTTTTAAATTTAAAACGAATCAGTCGGCCTGGTCTACGAATCTATTCGAATTACCAACGAATTCCTAGAATTTTAGGTGGGATGGGAATTGTAATTATTTCTACTTCTCGAGGTATAATGACAGACCGAGAGGCTCGACTAGAACGAATTGGTGGAGAAGTTTTGTGTTATATATGGTAATCCTTCTAATATACGAATTGGGTCCGAAACTTCTTATTTGTGAAAACAAAAAGAAAAGGGGCGGGTTGTCTAATATCGTTCCTACTCCATCAGTTGATACTTCAAGGAGGCTTTACCTGGAATGAAAGAACAAAAATGGATTCATGAAGGTTTAATTACTGAATCCCTTCCCAACGGTATGTTCCGGATTCGCTTAGATAATCAAGATATAATTCTAGGTTATGTTTCAGGAAAGATCCGACGTAGTTTTATACGGATACTACCAGGCGATAGAGTCAAAATTGAAGTAAGTCGTTATGATTCAACCAGAGGACGTATAATTTATCGACTTCGCAATAAGGATTCGAAAGATTAGGTGTTTTTATCAACTTCAACATTTCTTTCGTGGGAATATGATTCGAGATGAAAAATTTCAAGAAACCTATTTTCTTCCAAAAAGTAGATTCAGAATTAAAATGAGGAATGCCAAATATGAAAATAAGAGCTTCTGTT